ATATCAAAATCGGATGAATCGGCCCAGACCGGCTTACTAATGGGATGTCCTAATACATTACAAAATTTTGCTTTAGCCAATGATCTAATTAGAGGAATAATTGGAATTATTGTATCAAGCTTTTTCATAAGATTTTCCATTATAAATGACTTTTCCAACATTTGACTCCGTACCACTGAAGGATTTAGCCGCACATTTGAAAAATAGCCGAAAAAGTAAAATGAATGCTCGGATAATTGGTTTATATGGATCTTTCCTGGTTGAGACCAAACAAAAAAATGACATTGCCATAAATGGATAAGAAAGTATTTCCATTTTTTCATCAAAAAGGGCGTATTCTTTGAAGCGAGAATGGATTTTCCTTGATATCTAACATAATGAATGAAAGGGTCCTTGAAGAACCATAGGGTGGACGGAAAATCCTTATCAAAGACTTCTACAAAATGTTCTATTTTTGCATAGAAATAGATTCGCTCAAAAAGGACTCCAAAAGATGTTAATCGTAAATAAGAAGATTTGGTACGGAGAAAAAGAAAGATGGATTCGTATTCACATACATAAAAATTATATAGGAACAGGAAAAATCTTGGATTACTTTTTGAATTTGAAAAAGCAGAAATCCTTTTTTTTGGAGTAATAAGACTATTCCAATTACAATACTCATAAAGAAAGAGCCTTAATAAATGAAAGGAGGAGGCATCTTTCACCCAGTATCGAAGGGTTTGAATCAAGATTTCCAGATGGATAGGGTAGGGTATTTGTACATCTGACACATAATTTAAATATGGAAATTTTTCCTCAAAAAAAGGAAATATTGAATGAATTGATCGTAAATTATAGGATTTTATGATTTCTGCCTTCTCTAAGGAAGAGATTAATTGTAGGGAAAATGGAATTTCCACACTGACGGCAAGCCCCTCTGATATTATTTGAGAATACAAATTCTTGTTGTACCCCCAAAATGGATTTTTGTTAGAATTATTAGCAGAAATAATCAAATGATTCTGTTGATACATTCGAGTAATTAAACGTTTTACAATTAGTAAACTAGATTTATTGTCATAACCTAGATTTTGCACCAAAATGGAACTATTTAAACCATGATCGTAAGCAAGTGCATAAATATACTCCCGAAAAATAAGTGGGTATAGGAAGTCATGTTGACGAGATCTATCTAGTTCTAAATATACTTGAAATTCCTCCATTTTTGAAATTCGATTTTTGCCAAGGATCGAAGATTTATTGGTTTATGAAATAATACATAGTGCGATACAGTCAAAACAGGGTATTCTATTCTAATAAAAAATCTAATAAATCTAATAAAAAAGAAATAGATACCTAGAAAACAAGTAAGACTCATCAACGGACTCTCTCTACTCGCTTTTTCCATCTAATTATTTTATGTTCGTTCTAGGATAACAAGATAGTTCGAAATCCTTTATTTTATCAACCCAATCGCTCTTTTGATTTTGGAAAAAAAAAAAGATCTTTATCAATATACTCTTTCTTCTACACATTTATCGCCACCCCATAATATAATGGAGAATAGCTAATAGTTAGGATTCATAACAAAAATCAATAATCCATTCCTGGGAAAAGCTTTTCCCACATCAAGTACTAATATTTTTATTTTTAACGTATAATTAGATGGGGTAATCATTCAAATTCAAAACGAAAGCTCGTTCCTTTTTGTTTCCCTATAATTAGAGCCACCAAACTCTATCCATTTATTAATTCAACCCAACTGTGAATTTATTTTGTTGCGAGCCAAGAATACAAACAAGGATTTGGGCCCGATCCAATAACAATGAAATATTCTTAGAATTCTCCATTGATACGACATGCTGCTTTTTCCATTCATTCCTTTCTGGATCAGTCGTGGTCTTACAAACTCTACCGATGGTATGGACGAATCCATTGCTTCATAGAAATGTGTAAAAATTTGAGTCGCACTTAAAAGCCGAGTACTCTACCATTGAGTTAGCAACCCTAAAAAAAAAAAACTAATAAAATAAACTAATAAGGTGTGTAGATACAACCGCAATCAAAATCAATAAACAGATGGAATTGGATAAAAAAAATAGAAAAAATTATTAGATTTATATTATATTAAAATATATATTAAAATATTATAAAAAGATAAATATATTAGAAAGAAATAAAGAAAAGAAAGAAAAGAATTTTATTTAAATTGAATTTGAATTAAAAAAAAGTATTTTTTTAATTAAAAAAAAGAACTTCTTTTCTTCTTTCGATCACAGAAAATCCAACGAACCCATCTATTTGATGAAGTCAAAAAAATCCTATGGAACGGGAATAAACGGATCCATTTATTCCCGATCGGATTATATTTGTTTGATACACTGTTGTCAATATTAATGTTGAAAAAAGAATACAATGGAGAAAATCAAAATAAATGAATTAAAAACTTAAATATTAAATTGAATAAATACCAATTGAAATCCAATTGAATTTAATTCAAATTACAAATACAAATGAATAAAATAATAATAAATACTAAGAATTAAGAATAAGGAATCAAAAAATCAAAAAATAGATAATATATTCGAATATAGAATATATATAGAATATATATAGAATATATAGAATATGAATATATAGAATATATAAATAAAAAAAAATAGAATCTAAAATAAAAAAAGAAAAATATAAGAAAGCTTAACCTAACCCCCCTTTCTTTTTTAAATTTCTTCAGAAAATTCTAACAAAAACCAGCTCCTTGAGGATAATGTATTTCTTGAGGATAAGGATAATGTATTTATAGACCCAATTACTTGATTTATTATACTTCATTTATTACTTATTAATTTCGAATTTAATTTATTTTTATTCATTTGCCCATTTTTATCTTATCAATAAAAATGGATTTTTTTAGTTATAAAAAACAGCATTCTATGGCAGCAATAAGAAATCAAAAAGAAATTAGGAATTAGGTATGAATAGAACAAAAGAGCGGGGGGGAGGGGGGATAAGAGAGAAAAGGATCATATAAATCTATATAATATAAAAGTAATCCACACCCTCTTTTTTATTTTATTTATTTATTTTGAAATTTAATTTTGTTTGTTGATTAGGATTAAGTTCCATAAAAACACCCGCCTTTTTTGAAATATCCTGAACAGTTCCTGTAGGTTGAGCGCCTTTTTCAAGGAAATATAGAATAACAGGAATATTTAAATAGGTTTGATTCTTTATCGGATCATAAAAACCCACTCTCCGAAGATCTCTCCCCTCTCTTCGGGATCGAACATCAATTGCAACGATTCGATAAACGGCTCATTGGGATAGATATAGATAAACAATACACCCCCCCTAGAAACGTATAAGAAGTTTTCTCCTCGTACGGCTCGAGAAAATTCGAAATTCTGTCTATCTATAGAATTATGATGTCAAATAGATTCATAAAATCATTAAATCAATTAGATTATGATTTAAATTAACTACTTTTTTCTTATTCTTTCCCGAAAAAAAAAAATCACTCGTATTCGCAACCTCATAACTCAAGTTGGATAACTCTCAAATAACTCAAAGGAAAACAAAACCTTTAGTTAGGTAGTTAGGTATTTTATTTCATTTATTGAGCGGTCTCTACCCCCTTTCTTGTCTGTCTCCTTTAGAATTTCTTTTTCGTCTTCAGTCAGTGTAATATAGTTGTTGAGACAATTGAAAACGGTATTTACTTGTTCCACGATCCGTTAGCTTTTCCTTGAATCATTGGGTTTAGACATTACTTCGAGGATCTTTAATCATTTCAAAAATGGCAGCAACATACCCATTTTTTTATTTCTTTCCATCAAAGAATCGTACAAATAGATGGTTAATTGCCCCAGATCCACTTTTGATCGAAATAGTTTTACCAATTCCAACAAATTTTACTTTTTTAAAACTTGCTCGAATTGGATCCTTTCGATTTCTATAGCGAAAATATACTTACGAAGTTGTTCTAACTTATTAATTTTCACTAACCCTAGAAACTTGCCCCTGAGAAATGAATAAACTCGAGCTCCATCATGTACTATTTTCATCATCAAACCCTCCCTCCTCCCTAAAAAAGAAAAGAAATTCGAGTGGAATAGAACAAAGGATGTCGAGAAAGAGCACCTTCATTTCTATATAATAGAAAAATGGTGGATGTAAGAATCCACGGCTAATGTAATCATGTCTTTCAAGTCGCACGTTGCTTTTTACCACATCGTTTCAAACGAAGTTTTACCATAACATTCCTCTAGTTTGGAGCCGGCATGTAATTGATTCAATTCTGAAATCATGAATAGTCATTGATTCAATCGATCCATAATAATGCATATTTTTTCCTTCTACTTCTATATGAATGGCAAATTTCTAAAGTAAAAGTAAAGAAGTATTAAAAAAAATTCAAATTAATTCGATATTGTAGGAATAGAATTTGTATTCTATTTCTATTTTTCTATTTATTTTTTAGAAAAATAGAGATTCGAAATATTCTTATTCAATTCAAAAAAAAAAATACAAAATAGAATTAGAATTCAAAATTTTAATAGAAGATTTTTCTTTCAAATTTCCATTTTGAATTTTTATAAATAATTAAGAAATTCATTTTCAATATATTATATATTATTTAGAATTTATATTTATATATTATAAATAGAATATTATATATAATATTCTAAATATATTAATTAATATTCAATATTCAATATATAAATATTCAATATATAAATTATTCAATATATAAAATATAAATATATAAATAAAAAATCTTATTTAATATATTAATATTAAAATATTCAATATTCAAAATATTAAATTTCTTATTATTATTATTAGTTTTTATTCCATTTTCTTAAAATAATAATATACATTTTGAATATACAATAACACGAAAAAAAAAAAATAAGTTCTTTTTGAATCTACATTTTCAAAGTGACTCGATTTAGAGACAAATCAAAAAAAAAGAAGAATCACATTCTACCCAATATTATATACTCTTAAACAAAAGGTTTCTCAAAAAAGGGCAATCTTTATTATGATATATAATTTGTATTCAGATATGATATATATCATGAATGGATATGCTCTGGGACGGAAGGATTCGAACCTCCGAATAGCGGGACCAAAACCCGTTGCCTTACCGCTTGGCCACGCCCCATTTCTATTTCTATTCGACACTACTAAACACTATTATTGATATTGGTTGTTCGTCAATTCCAGTCCAAATATCTAAATATCTATAGAATAAATTGTTACTAGAATTTTGATATGTCTAGATATAGAATGAAACTGAAATTATTGATCATTACATATAATTCAATTAAGATATTGCATGAAAGTCTGATTTCTTCTATTTTTTTTCTTTTTATTTCTGAATGGAAAGATTTTGAATTTGATAAGTTCAAATCAAAGAAGGATTTTTGAGGTCTACTTTTTCTTATTTGATTCATCATTTTATTCGTAATTAATTCGATTTTTTTTTATTTATTCTATATATTCTATATTCTAACATTCTATATATTCATATTCATATTCTAGAATATTCTATATTCTATTTTATCCTAATATTCGTATTCGATTTTATTATTATTTTCATTTCAAATTTTTGTGATTTCTTTTTTTTTTTTTTTATTAATTAATAATATTATATTTTATTAATATTATTAATTAATATTAATTAAGAAATTGAATTATTATTTAATTCTTATTAATTAATTATTAATTTAGAATTTCAATTTCTTATTTATTATTCTTATTTCTTTTTTTATTTTCTTATTATTTATTATTAAATTTTAATTAATATATTAATTAAAATGAATATTAAATATTAAAATATTAGAAATATTAATAAGAAATAAAAAAAGAAATGAAATTGAAAATTCATTTATTAGAAAATTGAGAATAAAATATATTAATTATTAATAATAATCTAATTAATTATTAATAATAATATAAATAATAATAATATAAACTTAATAATATTAACTTAATTTTAATTTTTATTAATTTAATTCACAAAAAGAAAAAATACAATTATCTTAAAGAAAAAAATGTTTGTTATGCTTAATATCTTTAGTTTGGTCTGTATTTGTATTAACTCTGCTCTTTATTCAAGTAGTTTTTTCTTCGCGAAATTACCTGAAGCCTATGCTTTTTTGAATCCAATTGTAGATATTATGCCAGTAATACCTGTACTCTTTTTTCTCTTAGCTTTTGTTTGGCAAGCTGCTGTAAGTTTTCGATGAGATCTTTAATTTGAATACTGTCCTAGAAAAATTCATAATTTATTTGAAAATAATTTATTCGAAAAAAAGATTCGAAAACTTTAACAATTTGGATTTCTAAGATCAGATAAGTTTTACAGTGTGAATCCTCATGTGTAGTATAGGAGAATCTATTTTCTTTCTTTTTTTTAATGATCTTGGAGATTGTGTAATGCTTACTCTAAAACTTTTTGTTTACACGGTAGTGATATTCTTTGTTTCTCTTTTCATCTTCGGATTCCTATCTAACGATCCAGGACGTAATCCGGGACGTGAAGAATAAAAAATCATATTTTTTATTCTTTTGTTTTCTGTGTTTTCCTTGCTTGTGCTTGATTTTGAAATATTCTTATTATCTATTTTACATCTTTCAATTTTCACTTAAAAAAAAACTATTAAAATAAAAACTTTAACTATTTCATTTTTAATTATTAAAAACTTTATTCATTTTTAATTATTAATAACTTTAACTATTAATAATAACTATTAAATTAATAATAACTATTAAATTAATAACTATTAAATTAACTATTAATTTTAATTAAAACTATTAATTCTAATTAAAATAAATAAAATAAACAAAATAAAAACTATTAAATTTAGAAATTTAAATATATAAATTAGAAATAAATATTTCTATTCAATTTTAACTATTCTTTAACTATTCAATATTTCATCAATATTTCAAAATGAAAAAGAAATAAAAATAATAATATAAAAATATAAATAAGTTAATAAAATAATTCAAACAAACAAAGAAAAGAAACAAAAGAGACTCTGTTCTATAAATTCAAAAAGGTAAATAAAATACCAAATCATTGATGGAAACGGAAAGAGAGGGATTCGAACCCTCGGTACGAAAAATTCGTACAACGGATTAGCAATCCGACGCTTTAGTCCACTCAGCCATCTCTCCCCAATTGAAAAAAGGGCCCTTTCTTTTTTTTATATTTCTTTTTTTTTATTTAATTAGAATTTAGATTTCTATAATCTAATTTATATAAAATAATAATCTAATTTATATAAAATATTCTAATTTATATAATTAGAATATTCTATATAATAAATAATAATAATATTTGAATAATATTTGATATAATAATAATATTCTAATACTCTAAATATTCTAATACTCTATATAATAAAATAGAATAAAATACTCTATATAATAATATAATAAATTAATAAAATAAATAGAACTCTATACTATATAATAAAATTCTAATAATATTGAATTTAATAGATTAAGATTAATAGAAATCTAAAATAGAATTAAAATAGAATAATATAATATTAATTTGATTTATATAATCTTAATTATTTAATTTGAATTTGAATGAATTATAGAATAATATTCTAATTTTGATATAATTTTTATATAATAATTATTATATATATTATATATATTTATTATTAATATATATTTATTATTAATATATATTTATTATTAATCTATTTTTATTTTATTTATATTATTAATATATTCTATTTTAGATTTTAATTATTTGAATTTAATATTTAATAGATTAATCTTTTTATTTATTTATTAATTTACTTATTCCTTATTTACTTATGAATTTTGACTTATTAATTTCTTAATTTAATTAATTTAAATTTATTCAATTTGAATTGAATAGAATAACTTAAACTTACTTAAACTTAATAGAATAAAAAATTCTAATACTAATTCTAACTAATACTAATAAAGAATATACTAATCTAATAAAGTAAAGAATATACTAATCTAATAAAGAAAAAAAAAAAATAGAATTCTAATATTCTAATTCTAATATTCTAATATCAATTTTATTCTAATATCAATTTGAGATTTTGAAATTCTAGAAATTCGAAAATTCAAATTAAATTAATAATTAATAAAATGGATTTAATATTTATTAAATAAAAATATTCAAATAGAAAATCAAAAAATAGAAAATCAAAATAGAATATAGAATAATTAATATAGAATATTAATATTAATATAGAATAAATAATAAATATAAATATAGAATAATAGAATATTAAAATCAAAATATAAAGATTAATATTCTAAATTTGAATTATATATAATAAAATTTATATATAATAAATTAGAATTATATATCTAATTTATATAATCTAATATCTAATTGATATAATTCTAAAAATAAAAAATAATTAATATAATTAATTAGAATTATATTCTATTTCTTATTTTTATAAATTTTTATTATTCAAATTTAGAATTTGAATTTTTGAATTAAAAAAAGAAATAATAAACAAATAATATAAATATATGTTTAATTCAAAAATTCAATAGTATATTTAAGTATATTTATATAAATTCTATATTATATTATAGATTTTATAGATATAGAATTATAGAATAAAAAACTTGTTTTTCAGCCCGGCCAGGTTAGTACCTAGCCGGGCCTTTTTTGTTCCCATGAATTCTGGATAAAAATGATTTATTTGATCTGAAAAAAATACTTGTTATTGAAGATCAAACATAAGAATGTCATTTCTTATTACTCTTTCTTTTTTTCCAGTAAAGTATCTAAATAAAAGAAAAAAAAAAAAAAAAAAGAATGGAACTAAGGCTAAGGATTTTTGCACAATGCATTTTTATGTTATGGCTTAAGTAGTTTTGTCGAGATGTATCTGTCAAAACACCTTTAGCAAAACAAAATCCAAAAATCAAATGGGTCCTTTTTTCTTAATTCCATTAGATCCCCTTACGAAAGACGTCAACACTATAAATTTTATGATTCTTTTATGATCCTATTTCTGATTCCCTTGTTGGACAAAAGTTCCATTTATATACAATAATCGCATTGAAGCGGGTATAGTTTAGTGGTAAAAGTGCGATTCGTTCTATGGATCCCCTACTAGTTAAGGGATCCCTCGTTTGATTCATATTCCGATCAAAAACTTTATTTCTTATCTTAAAAGGGGTTTAATCCTTTACCTCTCAACGAACAATTCGAGGAATAATATACATTATCGTAATTTATATTCAAAAAGAATCAATTCGAAATTGACAAATTGAATTATGAAATTACAAAAACATAAGTTTTTTGAATTGGATCAATACTCCCAATTTTTTGAGTATGAGTAAAGGATCCATGGAAAAAGATATAGAAAGTTTTTTTTTTATCGTAACTAAATCTTCCATTTTTTTTGTATAGGAGAGATTGAAGCAAAATAGCTATTAAACGATTACTTTAGTTTACTAGAGATATCGACATATTTTTTTTTTAGCTCGATGAAAATAAAATGCTTTTCCTAAGGATTCTCTTAAATAGAAATAGAGAACGAAGTAACTAGAAAAAAAAAGATTGTTAGAATCCGCCTCTTCTAGATTCTAGAGGGATCATCTAAAAAGCGGTATGTTTTGAATGCATTCAGACAGATTCAGACAGAAGGGCTGACATAGATGTTATGGATGGCATTTTTTTTACGTCTTCCATTTGTTAATCTCTTCCATAAAGGAGCCGAATGAAACCAAAGTTTCACGTTCGGTTTTGAATTAGAGACGTTAAAAATGATGAATCAACGTCGACTATAACCCCTAGCCTTCCAAGCTAACGATGCGGGTTCGATTCCCGCTACCCGCTTCTATTATATCTCTATATTCTATTCGAATCTAAATTTGTGTATTTGTAAATATATAAATATAGATAAATATAGAATAGAATTCATATTAAATATTAATATAATAATAAAATAATAATATAATAATAATATATAACTAAATAACTAAAACT